TTCCTCGATGGTCATACAAATTAATCAACGATTTAGAACAACAAGAGAGAGAAGAAGAAGATGTAGCGGTCGATCATGAGATTCGTTCAAGAAAAGCCAAACGTGTAGTGATTTTTACTGATAATCCACAGAATACCGATACTTATACTAATACCAAAGATACTAATAATCCTGATCAAGCAGACGAAGTGGCTTTGATACGTTATTCGCAACAATCGGATTTTCGTCGCGACATAATCAAAGGGTCCATGCGCGCTCAAAGACGAAAAACAGCGATTCGGGAACCGTTTCAAGCAAATGTACATTCCCCACTTTTTTTGGACAGAATAGACAAACCTTTTTTTTTGTCTTTTGATATCTCCGGGCTGATACAACTAATTCTTAGAAATTGGATGGGTAAAAACACAGAATTAAAAATTTCAGATTATGCAGAGGAAGAGACAAAAAACCGGGATAAAAAAGAAGAGTACAAAAAAGAGGAGAAAGCGCGTATAGAAATAGCAGAAGCCTGGGATGCCATTATATTTGCTCAAGTAATAAGGGGTTCCGTATTAGTAACCCAATCCAGTCTTAGAAAATATATTATATTACCTTCATTGATAATAGCTAAAAATATTGGCCGTATGTTATTATTTCAATTTCCCGAATGGTCCGAAGATTTCAAGGATTGGAAGAGAGAAATGCATGTTAAATGCACCTATAATGGTGTTCAATTATCAGAAACAGAATTTCCGAAAAACTGGTTAACAGACGGTATTCAGATAAAGATCCTATTTCCTTTCTGTCTGAAACCTTGGCACAGATCTAAGCTACGATCCCCTCATAAAGATCCAATGAAAAATAAAGGGCAAAAAGGTGATTTTTGTTTTTTAACAGTTTGGGGAATGGAAGCTGAACTACCTTTTGATTCTCCCCGAAAACGACCTTCCTTTTTTTACCCTATTTTAAAAGAACTTGGAAAAAAAATTAGAAAATTGAAAAAGAATTGTTTTATAGTTCTAATAGTTTTAAAAGAACGAACAAGTTTGTTTCTAACGGTTTCAAAAGAAAGAAAAGAGTGGGTTATCAAAAGCGTTATTTTTATAAAAAAAATAATAAAAGAACTATCAAAAATAAATCCAATTCCATTATTTGGATTGAGAGAAGTATATGAATCGAATGAAACTAAAAAGGAACAAGATTTTATAATCAGTAAGAGTAATCGGATGATTCATGAATCGTCCATTCAAATTCGATCTATGGATTGGACAAATTATTCACTGACAGAAAAAAAAATGAAAGATCTGACTGATAGAACAAGCACAATCAAAAATCAAATAGAAAAAATTACAAAAGACAAGAAAAAGGAATTTCTAACTCCAGAGATAAATATTAGTCCTAACAAAAAAAGTAATAATGCTAAAAGATTAAAATCTCCCCAAAGCATTTGGCAGATATTAAAAATAAAAAGAAGAAATACTCGATTAATCCGTAAATTCCATTATTTTATAAAATTTTTAATTGAAAGGATATACATAGATATCCTTCTATGTATCATTAATATTCCCAGAATCAATACACAATTATTTCTTGAATCAAGAAAAAAAAAATTTTATAAATACATTTACAATAATGAAGCAAATCAAGAAATAATTGAGAAAACAAATCAAAATGCAATTCACTTTATAAAGTCACTTTCTAATATTAGTAATAAGAATTCACAGATTTTTTGTGACTTATCCTCCTTGTCACAAGCATATGTATTTTACAAATTATCACAAACCCAAGTTATTAACTTGTATACGTTAAGATCTGTACTTCAATATCAAGGAACATCCCTTTTTCTTAAAAATGAAATAAAGGATTATTTTGGAGCACAAGGAATATCTCATTCCGAATTAAGACATAAGAAACTTCGGAATTCTGGAATGAATCAATGGAAAAACTGGTTAAGGGGTCATTATCAATACGATTTATCTCCGATTCGATGGTCGAGATTAGTACCAAAAAAATGGCGAAATGGAGTTAATCAACGTTGTATAGCTCAAAATAACGATTTTAATAAATGGGATTCATATGAAAAAGACCAATTAATTCATTACAAAAAAGAAAATGTAGACTCCTTACCAAATCAAAAAGATAATTTAAAAAAAAACTATCGATATGATCTTTTATCATATAAATCTATTAATTATGACGATAAGAAGAGCTCATATATTTATGGATCGCCATTACAAGGAAATAATAACCAAGAAATTTATTATAATTGCAACAAACATAAACATAAAAACAAATTATTTCATATGCTGGGAGGTATCCTTATCAATAATTATCTAGGAGAAGTTGATATTTTGGATATGGAAAAAAGTCTGTATAGAAAATATTTTGATTGTAGAATTCTCAATTTTTGTATTAGAAATAAAGTCGATATTGAGGCCTGGGTCGATATCGATACTGGTACCAACAGTAATAAAAATACTAAGACTAGTAATTATCAAATAATTGATAAAATTGATAAGAAAGGCCTTTTTCATTTCACAATTCAGCAAGATCAAGAAATAAAACCATCCAATCAAAAAAGATTTGATTGGATGGGAATGAATGAAGAAATACTAAATCGTCCCATATCGAACCTGGAACTTTGGTTTTTCCCAGAATTTGTGCGACTTTATAATGTATATAAAATTAAACCGTGGATCGTACCCATCAAATTACTTCTTTTAAATTTTACAGGAACGGAAAATGTTAGTGAAAATAAAAACATCAATGGAAAGCAAAAAGGGGGTCTTTTTATATCATCGAATGCAAAAAAATCTCTTGAATTAGAGAATAGAAATCAAGAAGAAAAAGAACCCACAGTACAAGGGGATCTTGGATCAGTTCTCTCAAACCAAGAAAAAGATATTGAAGAAAATTATGCAGGATCGGACATAAAAAAACGTAGAAAGAAAAAGAAATACAAAAGCAATACGGAAGCAGAACTCGATCTCTTCCTAAAAAGATATTTTCTTTTTCAATTGAGATGGGATGATTCTGTAAATCAAAGAATGATCAATAATATCAAGGTATATTGTCTCCTGCTTAGACTGATAAATCCAATAGAAATTGCTATATCCTCTATTCAAAGGGGAGAAATGAGTCTGGATATAATGATGATTCAGAAGAATTTAACTCTTACAGAATTGATGAAAAGGGGAATATTGCTTATCGAACCAGTTCGGCTGTCTGTAAAAAATGATGGACAATTTATTATGTATCAAACCATAAGTATTTCATTAGTTCATAAGAGGAAGCACCCAACTAATAAAAAATGCCGAGAAAAAAGATATGTTGATAAGAATAACTTTGATAAATCCATTGCAAGACATCAAAACATAACTGGAAATAGCGACAAAAATCGTTATGATTTTCTTGTTCCTGAAAATGTTTTATCGCCTAGACGTCGTAGAGAATTGAGAATTCTAATTTGTTTCAATTCACAGAATAGGAATGGTATAGATAGAAATATAGTATTTTGCAATGTGAACAACGTAAAAAACTGTGGTCAATTTTTGGATGAAAGCAAACATTTTAATAGAGATAAAAATAAATTAATTAAATTAAAGTTATTTCTTTGGCCCAATTATCGATTAGAAGATTTAGCTTGTATGAATCGCTATTGGTTTGATACCAATAATGGCAGTCGTTTCAGTATGGTAAGGATACATATGTATCCACAATTAAAAATTCGCTGATGGTACATTTTTCCTATATATATCCTGTACCATATCTGGTATATGAAAGCAAACAGATGCACACATGCGTTGTCTTACATTCCATTCTGATACATGATACTAATTCAATGACGTATCAATTAGATCTATAAATGAATCAACAGAATCTTCTTATTTTAGGTCTAAATTCTTCTCTTTTGTTTTGTGAGTGCCATCCTTTTGTATCTCTATACGCATCAAATTGAAAATTGGATTGATCATTGATTAAATTTATTTGATAAAATTAGGAGTCCATAACGAAATTCGGTATACCAAATTAAAATGGCTGGGATTATTATTATTGATCAGTAAAATTCATATCTTTAGATTTTAAAAAGAAAGAAAAAAAAAAGAGGGGGGGGGACTTATGGTAAAAAATTCATTAATCTCGGTTATTTCGCAAGACGAAAAAGAAGAAAACAGGGGGTCTGTTGAATTTCAAGTATTTGGTTTCACCAATAAGATACGAAGACTGACTTCACATTTGGAATTGCACAGAAAAGACTATTTATCTCAAAGAGGTCTCCGGAAAATTCTGGGAAAACGTCAACGGCTACTGGCTTATTTGTCAAAGAAAAATAGAATACGTTATAAAGAATTAATTGGTCAGTTGAATATTCGAGAACCAAAAACTCATTAATTTGAAGAGCTTTAATTATTTTATTTATTAGATCTTGAATTTTAATTTTATTTTGATGCATTTTTTTTTCGTCTTCAACAATTCATGGAAGAATGAATCGGGGAAAAACCTATGAATGTACCAGCTACAAGAAAAGACCTCATGATAGTAAATATGGGTCCTCACCACCCATCAATGCATGGTGTTCTTCGACTCATCATTACTCTAGATGGTGAAGATGTTATTGACTGTGAACCAATATTAGGTTATTTACACAGAGGAATGGAAAAAATTGCGGAAAACCGAACAATTATACAATACTTGCCTTATGTAACACGTTGGGATTATTTAGCTACTATGTTCACAGAAGCAATAACCGTAAATGCACCAGAGCAGTTAGGAAATATTCAAATACCTAAAAGAGCCAGCTATATCAGAGTAATTATGTTGGAGTTGAGTCGTATAGCTTCTCATTTGTTATGGCTTGGCCCCTTTATGGCAGATATTGGTGCACAGACCCCTTTCTTCTATATTTTCAGAGAAAGAGAATTAGTATATGATCTATTCGAAGCTGCAACCGGTATGAGAATGATGCATAATTATTTTCGCATCGGAGGAGTAGCTGCTGATCTACCTCATGGCTGGATAGA